AGATCCCAATACACCCAATGCCAAATAGCTGCCAAGAAGCACAAGCCAGAAAACACAATATGTGCCCCAGCCACACCTTCGTAACTCCAAATACCCGGATTCGTTATAGTCCCTCCTGTGATACTCCAACCGCCCCATGAATTGGTTATTCCTAAACGAGTCATGAAGGGTATAACGAACATACCTTGTCTCCACATTGGATCAAGAACGGGGTCAGAGGGATCAAAAACTGCTAATTCATATAGAGCCATCGAACCGGCCCAACCAGCAACCAGAGCTGTATGCATTATATGGACAGAAAGCAACCGACCGGGATCATTCAATACGACGGTATGAACACGATACCAAGGCAAACCCATGGAAATACCCCTTTATCAACGAAAAATAGACACTATGTAACTTTATTGCATTGGAAAAACTATGCTATGGACCTCCCCCTTTCAGTGAATTATCTCTGAGCAAGGGTTAATATTTGTTCTATTCTGTTGGTAATAATGGAACAATTCTGTTCGTAGGAACAAAGAGAAGCAGATCTATTCTATACCCGATAAGTACCAATACGCAATGGGGGGTTGATCCCATTTTTTATGGGCGAATGCATCCAGACTTGTTCATCATTCCAAGGACCTATTAGTATAGTAAGAATTTAGAATTTGACTTTATTCATTCTGTCTTCCTTATCCAATCTATGGATAAAATATGATAAAGGCCAATATTATGAAGACACTAAACCCATTGTTACGTTTCCACATCAAAGTGAAATATAGTACTTAATTCTTTTTTCTTTCATTTAATGCCTATTGGTGTTCCAAAAGTACCTTTTCGAAATCCTGGAGAGGAAGATGCATCTTGGGTTGACGTATAGTGCGACTTGTCAGATATATTGGGTCATATGGGATTTCCCCGTTCTCTCCCCCGATCGAGATATCCTCTGTTTCGCCCAAGAAACATTGATTGAATTATCAAAAATTTGGAGCGTGAAGTGCAATTAGATCCATTTTTGGGGGGATCCAGATTAATATTATCAATTAGAATAATTTATGGTTGGCTTGGTTGGACCAATAAAATGAAGTATCCAGGCTCCGTTTAGAAAAAACCCAATTGGTAATATATCGACGATTACTACTTCTATCATAAACGATTTTTTTTTTATAAATAGGAGTGATCTCAAAGTGTTAATCAATCAATAATATGATTAATACGTCGAATATTTGGCGGAAGACATGAAATGAATTGAAAAAAAAAGGAAGTCGTAGTAAAAAGAAGTGGTATTGGGGGCATTTATCCTATATGTGCAAATCGAAATCGGGCCTATCTTTACCTGGAGTAGAGCATAAACCTAAAAGAATTGAAAAGGCCCATTCAGGAACAAGAAAATGACATCGTGATTTGGATTATATCTCGATGAAACAATACATCAATGAGAAGTTAGTTCGATAAGTTTAGTGAATTCTTTTTATATTATAGGGAAACGGACCAAAACTTATCTTTCTTGAAAAATGGAAGAAAAGGTTCCTTCATTAGAAGTTAGAAAAAGTCTGCTATAAAAAAAAAGAGGGACTGGAATCTACACATTGATTCTATTTTTTTTTTTTCGCGGTTTTTTTTGAACCGTATGCATCAAAAGGTGCGTGTACGGTTCCTAAGGGATACAATTTGATCCTAATCAACCGACTTTATCGAGAAAGATTACTTTTTTTAGGCCAAGAGATTAATAGCGAGATCTCGAATCAACTTATTGGTCTTATGGTATATCTCAGTATAGAGGATGATACCAAGGATCTGTATTTGTTTATAAACTCTCCTGGCGGATGGCTAATACCCGGAGTAGCTATTTATGATACCATGCAATTTGTGCGACCAGATGTACATACAATATGCATGGGATTGGCCGCTTCAATGGGATCCTTTATCCTGGTCGGAGGAAAAATTACCAAACGTATAGCATTCCCTCACGCTTGGCGCCAATGAGTTTTTTATTTTAATTTGAGAGAAAAAAGAAGACTATGCCTTCGCCATATGAAATAGGAATATCAAGTAATAATAGCATGGCACTTCGAATTCGATATGAGAAAATTCTTTTATTGTTTTTTCAAAACATTAGATTATGTATCGAAAGAGTAGTATGAGATAAAAGGGATTTCCGATTTTATCTTATCTATCGGGAGTCCATTTCAGCGTCACAAACTTTTTTTTGTTTTCACACCGGAAGGCGCTTAACACTTAACAATATTTATGTTATCAAAGAGTACAAAAAAAAAGATTATTTTTTTCCTTATTTGATCGGATCAAAAAGAAACTTTGGGATTGCTGAATCATAAACGAAATAAATATATAAAGCAACGGAACCATCATAGTATTTTTTAACTCCTACGAAAGAAAGGGTGGTAATTGGAGCATTTACCGATCTGGGTCCGATAGACTCTATATTTTCTCTTTCTTCCGATGAAAGGTAAAAGTAAATTCCATTATAGAGCCGTATGCAATGTGCAAAAGATGC